AAACTATTTCCTGAGACGGAAATAAAGATATCAAATTTCTACCAAGATAACTGGAGGTTCCAACCAACAAGAATCCTAATGAACCTAAAAAAAGGATAACAGCCCAGCAGAAATTACTTGTTTTTCGAGCCCCCGTTATAGGTTCTATCCATATATGTTCTGATCGACAACTCATACTTGATCCGGTTGCTTTTTTTGGAATTGAGAGAATACCCCAAATGAATTTGACTTTAGTCCTTTTGTTTCCGAAGTAACTCGCATCAACTAGCACTAGTTTGATGTGAACCTTTAGGAGTAATTCATTAAATTGGTTAGATCTAAACTAATAACATACCCTTCGTATGATCTCACTAAAGATAGCCACATACATATAGATAGACCAACTTTACAGTTCAGCCATCCGTCAATTTGGGTCTATTTGAAAATAGCTAGAATACATTTACCCCTATACCATTTTCTGCAGACATAAGAGTTTTTCGGCGGAAGCCGCTTATACCATATTTTGCTAAATGGATATCTGTGTTATGATACAAGCGTCAGTTTTGAAAAAAAAAATAGATGAGATTTTGTCCCATCGGCTCTAAACAATCTTGTTTTTTTGAACATGAAGAAATAAAGAAGCCATTGCGATTGCCGGAAAGACTAGGCCTACTAAAGGCACCAAAACAGAGGGAAAGTTAAGAGTTGTCATAGAATGGGTACCTCGATTTACTATTTGTACCTTTTATTATTATTTATATTTTATATTTATTATTTATAATATAAAGATATCTTATTATATATAAAGATATCTTATTATAATTCTAAATTGGAATTATTATTACTTAATATCTATTAAGTATAGATCTAATTTCTACATGAAAGATTTGAAAGGATATGGATGAGATATTATTATTATTCTTTTCACCATTACTAACTCTTGTCTTCGAATTTCATTTACTAAGCAAAAAGTTTCTTAAAAATTCATTATATTCTAAAAAATTAATTAGATTTTAGATTGAAGGGTTTGTTAGAATCCCATCCAGCAGGAGCAGGGGTTCTTAGTCAAAATAGAATTAAAGCCAAACACTAAAGGGGCGTTTAGTTCGCCGGAATGCAAATATATATGATATATGACGAGAAGAGGATATTTTCATTATTTGCCTAATTTCACGAAAATAAGAATTTCATCTTTTATCTTGTTGATAGAGGCTTCTTGATCAATAATCAGGAATATAGAAAAAGGGGCGGATTTTCTGTGACTTTTGATTCTTTATACGATTAGATCTTATGTCAACAAAGAAAACCCCATTCGTCTAATTTTGACTTGGATTCTGATAAACTAATTACTTGTTTGCTCAAAATAATTGAACTTAATGTTCTAATCTTGATTCAAAGGAAAGAAAGTATGGAGTTGAAATAACTCACTCAGAACGCTTTTTAAAGGATTACGTGGTACGATTAGATCGAATAAGCCCTTCTGGAATAAATACTCAGCCGCTTGTGAACCTTCGGGTACTGTTTTATTCAATGTTTGTTCAATTACTCTTTTACCCGCAAACGCAATGTAGGCATTGGGTTCGGCAATAATGATATCCCCCAACATACCAAAACTAGCTGTCACCCCACCGGTAGTAGGAGATGTAAGGATTGGTACATAGAATAACTTTTTATTTGATTGATAATCATATAAAGCAGAAGATATTTTAGCCATTTGCATCAAACTCAAACTTCCTTCTTGCATGCGTGCCCCTCCGGAAGCACACACTATAATAAGAGGTAGAAATTCTTTAGTAGCGTATTCAATCAAACGGGTAATTTTCTCCCCGACTACGGATCCCATACTACCCCCCATAAACTGAAAATCCATAACCCCAATTGCTACGGTAATACCGTTTAGTTGCCCTATGCCTGTTTGAACAGCCTCGGTTAATCCTGTCTTTCTTTGATAAGAATCGATACGATTTTGATAAGGCTCCTCCTCCAAATGAAATTCAATGGGATCCAGAGAGACCATGTCTTCATCCATAGGCTCCCAAGTACCCGGATCGATCGAAAGTTCGATTCTATCTGAACTACTCATTTTCAAATGATATCCACATTGTTCACAAAGATTCATTTTTGATTTAAAAAATTTCTTATAATTTAATCCATAACAATTTTCGCATTGAACCCACAAATGCCTGTATTTTTGAGTTACATCCAGATCAGTAGAACTTTCTGGTATAGTTTTACCACTCGTTCTGGTTCTTATACCGGCATCCTCGCTTTTACTACTATTTCCACTTTCACCACAAATGGAACCATAAACGTAATTGTTACTGTAATTGTCACTACCACTTACAATGTAACTATCAATACGGATTTGATACTGAAGATAACTGTCAATGCAACTATTAATGTGATTATTCCAAGTATATTGAGTATCATCCATGTCCCGATCGTGGTGGGGATTCTTACTCTTAGATCCCTTATTCAGATAACTAGAATCCCGATCAAAAGAACTTTCTAGTTCACTACA